GACAAAGAATTTTCTTATTAGATACATACATTATGTTAGAAGGTGCAAAATCAATAGGTGCCGGAGCTGCTACAATTGCTTTGGCGGGAGCTGCTATTGGAATTGGAAACGTTTTCAGTTCTTTGATTCATTCTGTAGCACGCAATCCATCATTGGCAAAACAATTATTTGGTTATGCCATTTTAGGCTTTGCGCTGACAGAGGCTATTGCATTGTTTGCTCTAATGATGGCTTTTCTGATCTTATCTGTATTCCAAATTAAAAATAGAGTCTATATCGAATATTGTAAGCTTATAGATTGATAGAACTACAAGGGTCTGATTCTTCTGAATAAGATGATATGTAGGTAGTTCGGTGTTTATAGCCGGATGCGACCCCCCCCAGAAGTGCAGTATTGTCTCGGCTGAAGCGCCTCTTAGAGTATATAATTTTGAGGTGAGAGGTATTTATAATGGACATCAGCGCAGGGTTAGGGGCATTATTTAGAAGGGACTTTCATGAAGTAGGCCGGGTTTCTATTTACTTCAAAAGGCCTCCGGCAGGAACGGATGCCACTTCTTATTGGCGTCTTGGTGCTTGGAGCGACAAGCTGGGATATCCTTCCCTCGTCACGAGGCATCAGGAACGTCTTATTTTTGCGGGCTCCCCTATGGACCCCGAGAGGATATATTTTTCTTCTTTAGTAGGAAGTTCAAAATGCAAGTTCAGTTTCACCTCAGAACTAGGGCTGGTCACGCATACGACATCCCTTTCTCTGAGCATTCTTTATGATACCCAGAAATCGGTGAAATGGCTTCACAGTTTCAGGGAGCGTCTTCTGGTGGGTACCGACAAAGGTGAGTGGGAAATAGAAGCGGGGGAACATGGCGCAGCTATATCACACTGAGGGTTTATGCAAAACCGATTTCCTGTCCCCACCTTTATCTACTATATCTACTATGGGCTAGCGTTGCCAGAAAAAGAGGTTGCTAGGTGTGGTCTTGGCTCTGGACTGGATTCAAGAAGTCATCTCATGGAGTCGGGCATAAAGAGAATGGTCTTTCAGCAAATGCCCTATTCCCTTTTGTGGGTTGTTTTCAATGACGGAAGTCTTGCCGGGCTCACCTTCAACGACGAGCAGGGAATCATGGCGTGGCACAGGCACATATTGGGAGGTACCAATGTAAAGGTCAGGGATCTTGCCTCTATGCCTTCGAAGAAGAGTGATTACGACGAGTTCTTTCTCTTGTCAAGACGAGACAGGGCGGATCATCCGAATGCGATTGAGGTTTTGGATAGATAGGCACAAGCGGGTGAAGGAAAGAGATCTTCTTTTGGTTAAAGTTTCTTTTTAGAAGGCATAAGAGAGGTAAGATCGAAGTTATGGTTCAGTACGGTAGGCTTCCCCGCCTTCTTAGTCTTCTCCATTTACTTTCAAAAGTAGTAGCCATATCTCAAGACCTATTTCAGAGCGCTTCTTTGCTTTGCCAACGGCTTCGGAATCGTTTTATAGGGGATCTTCTGCTCCTCTTCGTTCTCGCATTCACTTCGAACCACCTGCATTTGCCTTCTTTTGCCGCCTGTGGGGGAGGGGAACTCAACGAGGGAAGGGACCAACCTGTTCCTATTGGAATGAAGCATAGCTATGCAGGCGCGGTTAAGGGAACTCAAGGCGCCACCCCTGCCCCTCCTTACTTTCTTCCTGGCGAAAATGGCTCTCTCTCCCTCAATCCAGCATATGTTCAATGGCGTCAACTCGACACCATGGTTCTTACTTCTTACATGGATCAACTCCACCATCACCGTTGAAATCCTTTAACACGTCTATGATCCTACCGGTACCACTACTGCCAAGAAAACTTGGGATGCAATCCACAAGCTTTATGTCGATCAAGCTGCTGCTCGTCAAATACAGCTCAAGTTTTACCTTACCTCTTAAAGAAAAAAAGAAGGATACTAAATATATGCATGAGTATCTCACCAAAATAAAAACTCTTCGGGATTCTCTTTCAACTAGAGGAGCTGGCTAGAAACAAGGGTGTTATCCTTAGTCACCTTTATAGTCGTTGTGCGGTCGTAGTTGTTCTTTAGCTGTATAGCGAAGCAAGGAATTTAGCCAAAGGCGACAGGGAAGGGGGGAATTTGAGTCGACAAAGAAGCTCACTTCTGGCTTTCTAAGGCTAGCGGTAGCAAAGTGGTCTCCTGCATCCATCTATAAAGTCGTATTAGTTCATTAGCCGCCCTACCCTATTAAGTCAGTTCGAAGCAAGGATTTCCGCTAGTAGCAGAAGGGATTCTCAGGTGAGAAGCATTCGTCTAGCTAAGAGTGAAGCGCTTTAGGTGGTTGTACGACACAGGTGTGGAAAGGAAATAGACCCTCCTAAAAAAAGGGGTTATCGGCGAGATTCGCTTTCCTAGTCTTTTTTTAATCTAACCTTAGCCTTTGCTTAGCTTATAATGTGGAGACTTTTTCTCCTAAGGCCTGCGCCACTACTACTGCACCTAGCATGATGGAAAGTGAGATGGCTTTACTAGATGGTCGTAGTGCGTTGAGCCCTCGGGGGTAAAATAAGGTTTCGTAGGGTGAGAGCAATCTTTGATTACCCTGGAGTGAGTGCGGGCAGAAATCGTATCCTATTTGCACCATGGGGCATGAAGTTGCCAGACGCACTACTTATAAATGATGGGGCGAACAACACAGGTCCGGTCTCATCAGAAGTAGAGGGCGTGTTTAAGCCCACAATATCGTAAACCCTTGTAATAGACATACTACTAAAACGAATCGTGAGTCTCTAACATAAGACTGAACTCAACTATCTGCCAAAGCAAAAGACTGAAAATGAGTATCCCTTCTCATGGCATCTCCTAGACCTATGACTCGACCTGGAGATCGAAGTAGGGTTGCCCTATGACCTTTAATTGCAATTCGTAAGACTATTTCTTTAGCGGTCAAGGGTTTCCAACACTTCTTAGTAACATAATCAAGGATCCATTCTCCTCCTTTTTGGTAGCCATGTCTCCGGATTAACCATCTCATCTTGACTCCGGCCTGGTGAGCAACGCAAATTCCTTCGTGGACTTCGGCCATTACAAGCATGGATTCATGTTTGCTCAGACATTTGAGGAGCAATCCATCCACACTTTTCTTGTAGAGTTGGCCATCGATCAACACATATCTTAGGGCTGAAATCATCTCTTTCTTTTAGTGAATATCCGATGAATGAAATAAATAACCGGTGTCAAAGTAACAGCTACAGATGAATGCCCAGAATCTGCTGCTTGAGAACCGGAAGTGACATAGAAGAAGAGTCTCAGTTTGTGGGAAAGAGCCGGTGCCTTTAATATGCCTTGCTAGGTACTATCCTTAAAGTAAAGGAGGAACCGTCCAAAGAGGGTCATGCCATCCCATCTCGTGAGGGGATCTTTTTTATTTCCTCTTTCGGATAGGTCTAAGGGGGGAGGAAAGGACAATTGCTATTTCATCCGGTGCTTTCTTTCTCTTTGCAAGAAGGTTTGATGGAGGAATGCCGGGAATGAGAGATGGGGTACTGGGACTGGAGCTAGTGGTTAACTATTCATATTCATCTTCCTCTCCCTTGACGGGAGTGAGTGCAAAGAGAAGGAGGCGGAGTAGGAATAGGAATTCGGAATAGACTTTTTGAAAGAACGACGTAACCGGCAGCTATTGAATAAGCCTTCCCTTCTTCCTTGACTGGTTATGTGGAATAACCGGTGTGCAGATGAATTACCGAAAAACTTTCAATCTCATAAGAGAATAAAGAAAGTAGCCTAGCAGCCCCGATACGCCGAAACCTCTTATTCCGGCTAACTTACTGCCGGAGTCATAAATTGCATAAGAGAAGAGACGCCGTATTTTTTATTAAAAAAGAGCGAAAAGACGGTAAGGAGGGGGGGGTTAGGTTCAAAAAAAGGAACGATGGATATGGAAAGAATCTCTAAAAACTTTTTTCAGGTGTGATGTACATGCACCCATTTCTTTCTCTTGTCCATCATAGCGGACATTACTGAACATGGGATCTACGGGGAATGGGCCATAGCTGCCATCATTCGTGACTGGAAGTTCCCCGGAGTTAGGTAGTTATTTGATTCTTCCCATGCTTTCCGTTGGTCAACAACCAAAAAAGTTATCTAGACTTCTTCACTACTCGTACAGGAAGGACTCTCTTTCTGTCTGGAGGGAATACTTTGTTCGAAAGAAAGATGCCTCAACTGGATAAATTCACTTATTTCACACAATTCTTCTGGTCATGCCTTTTCCTCTTTACTTTCTATATTGCCATATGCAATGATGGAGATGGACTACTTGGGATCAGCAGAATTCTAAAACTGCGGAACCAACTTCTTTCACACCAGGAGAACAACATCCGGAGCAAGGACCCCAACAGTTTGGAAGATATCTTGAGAAAAGGTTTTAGCACCGGTGTATCCTATATGTACTCCAGTTTATTCGAAGTATCCCAATGGTGTAACGCCGTCGACTTATTGGGAAAAAGGAGGAGGATCCCTTTGATCTCTTGTTTCGGAGAAATAAGTGGCTCACGAGGAATGGAAAGAAACATATTCTATTTGATCTCGAAGTCCTCATATAGCACTTCTTCCAATCCTGGATGGGGGAGCACTTGTAGGAATGACATAACGCTAATCCATGTTCCACACGGCCAAAGAAGCTTCGGTTTTTAATCTCATTATTACTTGATAGAACTACAAGGGTCTGATTCTTCTGAATAAGATGATATGTAGGTAGTTCGGTGTTTATAGCCGGATGCGACCCCCCCACATCGCGGGCCCCGGGGCACTCCCTCCATCCATGGAGAAAACAGCATCTTTCACTTCAAAGGAGGGAAGGCGTAGATCCTCGATCCAAGTCTCGTCTTTTGTTTTGAGTGACGATGTTCTTTCAGTTTTGGAAGCAAAGATCAAATATTAAGCAGCAGATACCACTAGAGAAAATGAAGATGAAAGAGATGCTTAAAGAGAAGAATCCGATCTTTGATGCACTGAATCATACATAACACATACGCATTTGAATTTTCAGAATCATAGGAATTCGAAGAAGCTGCCACTAACACATCTGTAGAAGCAGACAAGGAAGATGCCGTTGAAAAAGTAAGTTCGAGCTTGAGTGCCCGGATGGGGTTTCAGTGTAGTAAATAAATGCTTTTTTAGATTTTTGTGGAATGAATGAAGGAAGACCATGCCATTAGAGGAAGGGTGGTTTGCTCGCTTAGTAGTCTTGTTGAGCTCGAGTTCCTCTTCCTGTGATTAAGGGAGAACTGCACTAAAACAAAACTGAACAAGACAGCCAATCCCGAAATCCGCTTATGGCAAGAAAGCTCGAAGGGTGAATCCCTTAATAGAATATCCCTGTTCGAGTTCGTATTCTTTTAATATATTCTCTTTCGACCTATAGTAAATCTTTCAACTATAAAAAGAGTATGCTTTTGCCGGAGTTTTCCGGGTAAAAGATCTTTTACTATGTGGAAGACCGGGTATCGTGTAGACTCTACTCTTCCTAGTGCTGCTAAACACTGAAATCGTCATATTGGTATGATCGGCCCCCTCGAATGCTATTGGAAGTGATTCTATTCAACCGTGACTGAGTAAGAACTAAATTACCGTGCGCTTCTCCATTTGCATCCTATTTCATTGAATTAAATTCATTAACGAGTGAGTATGACACCAAGAATTGACAAGCGAATAGTGGACCTCTTTAGACAAGATAGTGAAGATGGCTTCAAGAGAAAGAGAAAGAATAGAAAAAGAGGCATATCTGCCGATGATAACGAGAGCAGTACCGATAGCACCAATAGCATCCCTTCCAGTTTCAGATCGATATTGAGTTCCATATCCTGTTACAGATATTCAAAATGTAGAGACAGATCCAGAGCCATTTGTGAATCGAGATCGAGTAGCTATAGCGGATCCGTTTAGAGATCGGAACCCCGTTCCGGGTACACCCATTTTAGTAGCAACTGCCCCTAAGCCGGTAGGTCTCGTTCAAAAGCCACTTGAGTTTTTGTGTCCTAATCAATGTGCTCGGTGATGATGTTGTCATCGGCAGATATGCCTCTTTTTCTATTAGCGGGCGTCTTTCTCTACTGCTATTGGTATCCGCTTCTGGATATGCTTCTGCTTCTACTGATGCTTATGGATTACTTGCTGGATCGAACCCAAAAACGGATAGGTTTGATCGGCCTGGCCTCGGGTGGTGGATCGAATGAACACTCAACTGCGTCATCACGGCAGCGATGGATGTCCAACCTTTATATCTCTTCCTTCTCAATAAAGGCGGGGGTGGGCTCTGAAAGAGTCCTCCGATCGGTTCCGACAGTCTTTTCTTCACCTTCTCTTCTTGGCATGATCCAGGCGTTCAAGCTAGCAGATCAAATCATGGGTTCTCATCCCGGAGAGGCAAGTGAGTCGGTTGGTTGAAATGCGGTTATGGCGGGCAGCCGTTGCTATTGTAGTTATTGTAGCCGATGAGCGAACTGTAGCGTCGGAGCTAAAGATGCTGTTGTTCCCGCTGTTAGGAGCTAATTAGTTAGAGTAGCTTCGCTAAGAGCCTTTCTTCAAGCTATGGATCCCGTAGTGTAGGACACTAAGCAAGTTGACTCCGTAACCTCTATTTAGATCTCTTCTGGGTACTATGGATAGGCTAACATTTGATCTAAGCCGCAAAGAGCTGCCATTGGAACGAAGAAGACTAGTACATTTCTTTTGTTTGTTCTCCTATTGTGACTTACTATATTGTTGTAACATTAGTGGATGAACCACGGAATGTCTACTAAGAGAATAACTCCTTGGTTCTCTCAACCGCTAAGGCAGAGGGCCAATGGTCAATCTGAACAAAAGACACGACTCCTAGTAGATATGGACCTTTTCTATAAACATATTTCAGAAGAAAAAGCATGCTGATAAGACCTAAATGGCGAACTTGAACTAGAACACGAACCAGAATGAAAGATAGCACGAGACCTAGTAACGAATCGAATGGCTAACTTGAACGGACACCTCCCCCGCACATCCGAAGCGAGTGATCTTGCACAAAGAAAGCTAGCTATTGGCAATCTATCTTTTCTTCTTATGCCGTAGGTTCTGAAAGAACGACCAGCAATATAGGTTCTGAAAGAACGACCAGCAATATAGGTTCTGAAAGAACTCCCAGCGTAATTCGCTTCAACAGCAACAACCTTAGTCTATATAGCGGGACTCTTTTAGTTAGATGCCCCACTACAGCTTCTCATCTCTTCTTGATAATCCAGGAAGCTCTTCCAAGAACTACTAGCGGAGGTATTGATCGAGTATAGCCGAGCAATTAAGGCCTTCTCCTCGATACTAATCTAGCCTTTTGAGACTAAGTGTTCGAAAGGGGCACCACTCCATGATCGCACTCTGTCTTCGTTCTCATAAGTCACTTTAGGACGATCAAGAAAAGAATAAAGCAGGATTGTTACTCTACTAGGATTACATATGTATTTTCTATAACGCAATTCTTTCTATCTTTATGCAAGCGTCATAATCAATTAGCAAGTACTGCTATGTTGTATAGAGTCTTGCTAGCAACAACCGGAGTAGCCATACACGCTATGTAACTAGCTTATGGTCTTGGCTTATATATGACTTATGTATGTGCAAATAAACTAGCCAAATAGACTATTGAGTGAACTTAGAAGAGTCTTACTACAGGGTTGTTAACTGGGTAGAAAGGCTATTATTTCGCGATACAAGCAAAGTCCTAGTTGCTGTACAGCTGCACAGTCCGCCTCCAGAGTGTTAGTCTGCAGGCAGAGACTTGTCATCGGGATTCTTGCTTTAATCCGTACCGACATTCCTTTCATTTTAGCCTTATTCACGTTCACGAAAGTATACGGAACAAGCTTGCTGCTTTTGATTAACTTGTCGCTACTTCTGACCCCTCTCACATTCGTTTGAGTGGCTTTGCCCCCTCTTAGGGCCCTCTTGGAAATGTACCCTGCTCCTTCTACGGATGCTAGTATCCTTGTTCTTCTACTCGCAGGCAGGGCTGCTCTTGCTGCTCTTGCTATTGTTGCTAGGGTCCTCTTCTCCTATTGGTTGCTAGTCCCGGGCTTCTAGGACAAAGTGTAAAGAAAAGAGTTCTAGTTCTTCTGATTAAGTATAGAAAGAGGATTTTCAGAATGAAGTGAGCCGGCTTCGGCCAACGAATGAAGTTCTTTAGTAGATTATCTGGGCATAGTTGAGTTAGGAGCGAGGGAGTTGGAGTTCCATTTACTAGCTATATCCCTTAGTATCCTCTTCTTCTCGGGAAAGGTCAGTTACAACTAGGGATAGAGGACAGTCACATTCCTATTAGTAGGGGGAGTGCCTAAACATGAGTTAGGTGACCAGTATGAAAGCATAACGGCTTTGGGCAAGCAACTACTCTAAAGGCTACCATGACAACAGGGGCTTAGGAAGAAGTTTCATTGCTTTCCTTTGGGCTGATAGTCCTGTATACCATTCAACTCCTACGTTCCAAAGAATTCACTAGTTCCTGCTTGAAATCCATACACACTATCTTTGAGTGCGCGAGAGCCTCCGCTAAGGAAAAGGATTTCTATTACTCACGAGATGGCATGAGCTTGTTCGGAAGCTAATGTCGGTGAATCAGGGATAATCGTCTTAAGACTGGGAATTTACAATAACAATAATAGGTCCTTTAGTAAAAGCTCAATCCCAACTCTCTTATCTGGTGCAGAACCTGCCCTAGAGCTATTGCCAGATTGAATCTCAAATCGAGCTGCAGTTCTTCTTTCCTTTCCTCTTTCCCCTTAGTCGAGCATATTACACTAACCTTGTTAAGCTGGAATATAGGGATTATTTTAGGCTTTCTTTGGGTTAAGTTAACCCGCCTGAAAGCATCAGGAGTCTTCCCACCGCTACTCTTATTCTTCCGTCACTCCGGGAATCAACTCCCAGCCAAGAAGTGAAGAGTGAGACTCCTTTCCCTTTCTAATCTAAGAGCTTCTTCCCTCTCTTTAAGTTCCTAACCCGCATGAGAAAGCTTCTATTCTTTTCGTGTCGTGACTCGATTGAAGCCCTTCTTTCTTTGTAGCTATTCAAAGGGGTATTAAATCAGGAGGTTCAGAAATGGGTTGCTCACCCGCAACGCTTAATAGTGCGCCAGGATTTCCTTTTTGAACTTTAATTCCCCCTTTAGCAAGCTCAGGAACAATTGAATATGAATGTCCTCCAGTTAAGGGAGCCATTCAATGCGCACCTTTTAGCAGTCGATCTTGAACACTTTTCTCCCTCTCTGCTGGCTTGAGAAAGAGAGTCTCAACGGCTCGGCTGGTTGTTGTTAACAAAGCAGCGGCGTGTGAAGAGCAAGCAACAAAGCCGATATTCTAAAAGTTCCAAAGTTATGTCCAAAAGCTTATAATAAGCGACTTCATACCTTGATTCTTTTACCTTCAAAAAGGAAAGCCAAGAACCTAAGAGAATCCAGAGCCAATTGAATTGGGATTCTACGCTAGATGATACGAATCCTAGGCTTGCAGCGCATTCTCGAAGAGCTAATTCTTGCAAAGAGAAGAGCCTATTCAGCTGGCTGCACGAATCCAGCTAGGGCTAAGTAAGGCTGTTTGCGACGATGTTCTCGAATAAGCTCGGAACTTACTCAGTCCCATCAGTAGCCCGCCTTACTACGATTCCACTCTTTTATTGGTGTCCTGGTGTAGAGGGGGAATTGCCACTATCTATTTATATAGATAGATCCGAATGGCCCTTGCCTTAAGTGCCTCTGGACAGTAGGGATTCCGCCGTAGATCGAGTTCTGGCTGGGACGAAGGTCTGATCCCAGTCTATCTCAATTCCGTAAGAGCTTCTTTCGATTTGTCCGTTTATGGTAAATAACCAAAGAACGAACCAAGGCTCTACTTGTAACCAGTATTCTTTCCCGACTCCCCCTATACCACCACCTCCACCCGAACCCACCTACGAACCTCGAATATAGGCCTCAGCCGTAACCAACCGGTTACGTATATAAGAGCTGGATACATTGCCATCTTCTTTTCTTACCTTTTTTAGGAGAAGCAATGTCATGAGCCTCTCGTACCCGCGCACCTACTTTAGCAACGCTCCGCTCTGTTGCGACCCCAATACCCCTAACAATGTGGATCGACCTACACTCGACTTGATCCTTCTTCACGGAAGGTATGTAGGCAACTCTCCTCACCCGGAACTCAGTCGAGACCACCTGTACAACATCTTATATAACCATCTTACCCGGGATTCCCTTGCTACAAGTTACTCAATATTTGAAAGAAAAGACTCATCAAGCTCAGGGGGCGGATACGCAATCGGCATAATAAGTCTAAGTAAAAATGTCCAGGCACTGCCTCAAGGTAAGAATCGGAAGACTCTGTTGTTACTGAATCTGCATTCACAGGGGAAGACTCTTTTCTTAAAGTCAAATAGTTTCCTTCCTTCTTTCCTAGTTCCCTTGTGCCTCCAACTCCAAGGTGAGTTATTACTTAGATTCGTTTTTATGCTGAGTCAGGAGTTACAAAGGCAGAATTGGAAGGGCCAGATTCAAGTACAGATTCCTTCCCGGCTACTTTCCCAGTGGAAAAAAACAGCCTACACATTCTAAGGAACTGCCCTATGGCAGGGCCAGTGTGGGAGCAGCAACTCATCCTAGCAACGGTTTCTTTGCTACTCTGTAAAAGCATATACTTGCTAGAAACTATATACTCTAATTCTTTATCCTTTCTATAAGACCTACGGCAACGTCGAAAGTGAAGTAGTTATCTAATGGTGCAAAAGAAAAGAAAGAAGTGCTAGCAAGTGAGTATACCTCTCCTTACAGTCGAGATACTACGTAACCTATATACGGTATACGAACGATAGAAGTCTAAAGAAAAGAAAGAAAGAAGAGCTAGCAAGTGAGTATACGAACGATAGAAGACAAAGAAAAGAAAGAAGTGCTAGCTGGTGTCGCCTTCTCTCTTACTTATCTATTCCCATCCATCTTCCCTCCCCGGTCAACTCCTGCGGGGGAATCATTCTTTCAGAACCTCTATCGGAAGAACGAATTAGGACGGTCTGATGTTTTGGACTCCGGAGAAGATTCTGGACAGAGGCCTTTTCAAACGCAAGAACAGACCCGTGAAAGGTTTCTGCTTGTCAAGTGGGTGGGCCTTCCAACAGAAGATGCAACTTGGGTTGACGCAGAGGCCCGCTACCCCGATTTCAACGCCTGAGGTCAGGAGGGGGGGAGGCTTTGTTACACCCAACGCAGCATTGCCCATTCAAGTAGCCCAATATCATTAGTCAAGCCCATATCAGCCCATTGTCTTTTTTATTGAGTATTGCTATTGTAAGCAGAATATCCTTATGGTCGCGTGCTGGTCTCGTGTCTATCAGCAAGCGTTGCCCTAAAAGATTGCAGGTTAGGAATGGGCGTTGCGCCGTTTCAATGCAAAACCACCCTTCCTCTAATGGTATGGTCTTCCTTCTTTATTGGCATCATATGTGGAGGGCTTTTAATGCTAGTCATAAGACTACTAAACATACTGGTGCTACCATAGAAAGAGGGGGATAGTACGTTATATAACAATGGCGATTTCATCATATTGGTTCTATCAACATACGAGACCTTATTTGTTTTTCCATCACTTTCACTACCTGGTAAAGACACAATTTTGCACACTGAAAACACTTTAATGTTTTATAAGGCATGTTGAACTACACACTTTTTCATGATTCCTTTTTTTTACTAGAACGACGGATCTTGCCAAACTCTGTCATGCCCGTCCTCCTTTGAGTTTATAAAACCAGTATCCCCTTCCTTTTTCCGGCTTCTTCTCTGCCTTCAAGTCCCAGAGCTGATGAAATAGCTGTTCTGTCTTCTTTCTTTCTTTTACCACCAGCAGCGGATAGGAGTACTCCAGCACTACCACAGCTTAGTGATTCCAACCACGGCCGATATTTACTCAACTGCGGTTACACCAAGAACTCCTATTGCATCAAGAGCTGATTCAATTGCAGCACTTACTGTAACAAGAAGGGCGTGAACTCATTCTCAAGCACCCGCAGCGGCAATGTAGTATTCTCTTCTAGCAGCGCTTCCTGATTCAATTGCTTGATTCACTGGGCTGGGCTAAACCTTCGACACCGGCACTGGATTCGCACAAAGATAAAGACAAGACCGTCTAAGGCGCAAAGCCCTTCTTGTCCAACCCTAACCTCCCCTCACAGCTGCCTATTCTGTAACAAGAGCATTCGATGCATTTTACTTATTAGAATTAGAAAGAAATTATGTAATTTCCTTGCAGAAAGAGTCTATTGAAGGTTAGCCCTCTAACTCGGCTAGTGACACATCAGACCTCTTTCTTTTTTAGAAAGGCCTTGATTTAAGCGTCTTCACAAGAGTGACAGGGGTACCAGTAAGTGACTCTATTTTTTTGACCGATTGATGGTATCTATCTCATATCCCTTTCTTGCGCAAAGAGCTTATTCGAGCGTAGCGGAGTAATGAAAAAGAATAGCCACTTCCTTATCTACGCTATTTCTTTAGTTTCCTCCCCGCTTCTCTGTTGAGTTCATCTCGTAAAGGGGGCTACAGTTCAATAGTATGGGCATTTATCCTTAGAAGAGGGAGGGCGTATTAAAGCCATCGCATAGGGGCTACCGTAGTTGCTCCCACAAGGATTGATAAGTTGCATCAATCCGGCCTTCTGCGGAGATAAAAGGAAGAATCTATTTCTTTCAAATATTCTCTTTATTTCCATCTCAAGCTCGGTCATTGGCTATTCTCCTCCTTTAATTGCGCAAGCTCAAATGCTTGCATGAAGGTGGTGGGCCTAAGCAGCAGTACTCCTCCCCAACTCTCGTCCTTCAGGCCGACAATTTAAAACTCCACCAAAAAGTCTTCGGGTAGACTTGGTATTTTATTAGAGAACGTTCAAACTTTGTTTGGAAGTCAGAAATGGTTTACGTTTGTCGTAGCCAACCCTGTTGGCGCTTTGAACTGAAGGATGAACGAATGCTCTCATCTTTGGCTGACTCTCGTTTAGAGTAAATTTGACCCCTACCCACTTCTTTAGGCTCCGCACCTTTACTTTCACTTTAATGGGCTCTACTTTGCAAATGAGATTCATGAAAGCCCGTTGCGACCACCTTTCGAGGAAAGGCGGGGCACACATCGCTTTCTTCTTCAATCTCTCATCTGGATAGAGGCCTATTCCTCGCCAGGACTGGACAATTTTCTTCTTTTTAGGGGGCAGTCAATAGAGAGTCAGCAAAATGCACAGGTAGGCCCTTTTGACCCTTCAATTCTTTAGGAGGAAAGCGAGTTAGCTGGTACGGACGGACCCAGAAAGAAGAGAGGAGGGTTCACCACCAACCAAGGATCGGAAAAGATAAAAAGAGTATTAATCCGTCGGGTTAGTTTCTTGATCCCGTACCGTAGGCTTCTTCAGGCGATGGGGCAAGATCTAATTGTCCGGCGTCACTCTATAAAATGAGCATCGGCAAAGAGTGGAGGCTGGCTGGCATTTCAAGCTTCCCTTTTTTAGCCTTTCCTTGCAATGAACCGAAAGGTGAGAGTAAGGGCTCGGTCTCAAGGTTCAAAGTCACTAGTCAGTCCACCTGCACGAGTGAAAGGCGAAAGTCAAGATTACGTGCAACCAGGTGTAACGTGTCAAAGGTCACCGAGTCGTCGGAAAAGGGGGGGGGGGGAAGACGTTAAGTTGCCAGTTTCGATCGAAGGAATAGGGGACAAGGTGCTCGACCAACGAATCAGTATTGGGGAGAACTAAGATAGCTATTCACTAAAGGTAGATTGCTTTCAAGCTACTCGGCTAACTAGGATCGGAGTGGAATGAAGACTCTCCTCTCGGAGTTTCACTGTGAACTGACTTACCCCTGAACTTCTTTCTTTCCCTCACATTTACCTCACATCAAGGAGAGCATTCTTCAAGACATTTGAAAAGCATCAAGGATTCCTTGTTCTTTGGAAGGGAATCCACTTATCCTCCTGCCGAAGGCTGAAGAGGAAACCCTTGCATTCTAAGGATGAACAAGGTTAGTAATAGGCTCGACTGCAAGGAGAGAAGGAAGCAGCTTGACTTGAACGACTATCAGGGCACCTACTGAACTAGATGCAACTCAAAAGAAAGGCTGCACATAAAAAGAAAAGGGGGGAGGGTGTCCCAGGTAATGACATGGATATGGTAAGTCAGAATGCCCAGGATGGTAAGGCGCGGCGTTCGCCCACACCTAGTGGGGGAATTTGCTCGCTAAAATAACTGTAGCTGCTCTCCCGTACCGACTGCTTATCCATCATCTTTTCTGAGTGAAACAACGAGCTCTATGACTATTTTTATTTTAGCCGAAGGCCTTTTGACTGTTATAGTCTCTCGCCTGGACTCTTCTCACGAATTGGATTCGAACCAATATGCTCCCTTCGGCGCGACTTCTCCGTTTAGTCGATCGTGAGTGGGTCTGTCGTCCTCCTCATTATAGTCCTCCTAGAATCAATAGCATTTCGTCGGAATACATCCTGTCTTTTCACCTTAGTAGTCCTATGCATAGTCAGTACTATAGCCCCAATCATGGCTACTAATAAAATCAGACTAGGAACCAAAAACCAGACGGAATAGTAAGTATAAAGTAAATTGCCCAATGTTTCCAAATTAGTCCAACTTCGTACCTTTCCGGCATAAACCATATATCTCAGAGAGGTCGTATTTCTTTGGGTTGGTAGTAATGGAATGCTTTCATTATCTAAAATGAAGAACATTTCCCACCAAAAGATCAGTCCAATAATACCACTCACTGGTAAATAGCGCAATACTTCTTCGTGAATCTCCGCTATTTGAATATGGAACATCATAACAACGAATAGGAATGAAACGGCTATAGCTCCTATATAAACTACTGGGAAGATCATAGCGAAAAAGTCGAGACCTAACAAAAGAAGTAAACCTGAAGTGTTGCGAAAGACTGGGATGGAAAACGAAACGGAATGTACCGGATTTTTAGCACGTACAACCATCAAAGCGGAGACCAAAGCAAGGCTCGACAAAACAGAAAGTATCATAGTACGTCGTCCTTCCCTGAAATGGAACTTTCACGCTGGAGCATGAAAGTCGATCTATTACGACCAGCGCGGTTGTTCGTATTTCATTTGATTCTTCCAGGCCAAGTCCTTCAAGCACTCACTCAGTTACTTACGAATTCTCAACAAAGACCCCCACCTAAAAACCGAAGCTTCTTTGGCAAGCAAGTAGACCTTTATCGATGCTTTTTATTTTGTTGCCATTAACAACCAAATAATTGTTTCGCCAAAGATGGATTTCGCGCCACGGAATGAATCAAAGAACTGAAAACGTTTCCAATACCAACAGCAGCTCCGAAACATTCTCTTTAAATTTTACACGCCACGAAAATGTGATAGAAATTAGGTATACACAATAGCATTTTTGTTAAATTTTCTAAGATTATTGAGCCATTGCTCCAACGTGTTTTGTAAGATCACTTTCTCTGGATAGGCGCGAGGATGGGGATTCCCGAGATTTAACAAGTCCAGTCTCCCCTCAAGAAATTCTAAAGCCTCGGGCCGTATTGCCCTTTCCTGAAAAGGAGATTCTATAAAAATTAGGAGGAGGCGTTCATTGGGTTCAGTCATCAAGAGATCGAAAGGTTTATCTTTCAAATTCGCTTTTAATTCAAGTATCGTAATGTCGAACAGCTCATGAGAAAGAGCGCTTTGATAGTGCAGGATGTTTCTTGCTTGGTTGAGGTTGTCTCTAACCAAGTTTTCGTATTCGCCGAAGTTAAGTTGAGGAGGTACCCGTTCGATTAATCGGCTTTCGAGTAAGCGGGCCCGGGTATACAATTTTATTTCTCGGTCTGGGTCTTGCGTCCCAAAAAGAGACAAGAGGTTCCCCCCCCCCGGTTGGGGATTTTCGGGAATAATAAGCGAATGAGGCGAATCTTAAACTATGTGAGTCGTGGAACTAGAGGTGTCGTCGTTGCTGGTAGATAAGCTCGAATCTGAAACGCAGAAAATGAAAAAAGGTACAATATCTGATAAAAAAATACCTAAATGAGAAAGCAAATAGCATCTAACGAGACTTCCATACACGAAAATAAGAAATAGAAGAGAGAGATAGAAAACAACCTTTAGGAAGCCGTACTTAATTTTACTCTTAATCCTTCTGTTTCGTCGGATTAAGAGTAAAATAAGTACTCAAAAAATAATGAGATTTTTGCCAGTTGTCATTCTAGCAGTTCCTTCTGGTCCTATAAAACGTCCTAACGAAAATACCGCTCAAAAAAGACTCGATCTCCAGAGAAAATATCAAAAAGTCATTCTCCTTTTCTTTTTGTTTAACTGACAATCAGTCCTTCTGCGTGTATAACATTGGCTCTAGCGTCCAATGGGCGCGCCCTGCCTGTTCCCAGTTCGGTTGGAACAGAAGTCACCAGCTTTCATTGCTTTCATTTCATTGGCGGGGGCTGACTGAAGTCTCCCTAGTTGACGACAATGGGCAACCTGTCACGACCGTAGTGGGGCAAATAGAAATGAATCCTATGTGTTGACTTCGATTTTTGTCTTATCCCCGATGGACAAAACACCCGTTTTTGTGGTAGCGGCCGTACCTACCGATTATGTTAACAACCACGTTAACGAAGTTGCTCGATTGCTAAGTCGAGGTACACACCCTCTCGTCATAAAGCTATCTTTCACTCACTTAACACTCATCAAACAAAAGAAAGACTGCCCTCCGAGAAATTTTAACTTGGACAAAGCATTCACTCTCCGTTCCATGATTCACAAGATCCATAGAGAAATTGTTTAGCCAGTGAACGTTGTCTACGCTAAACAGAACTCGTTCGGCTACTTCTCGGAAATTCACTGCTGCTGGTAAGTTACCACCTCCCGTAGGGCTAATGTCCCTATATACGTCATATACAATCGCGAGTTTTTCACAACTCTTTTTTCTTTCATCACATCTGAAGCTAACTTAGTTATTTTACGTTCCATATTGAGACTAGTTAGAGTAGGGAGCATTTGACCGGCGCTAACCGCCACCAGAATAGCTACAGGCAAAGCCAAACTCATTTTGAATACGAAATCCGCAACTAATTGATCCATACCAAGCATACCTACTTTTTTTCTTCCAGTTCTTCTTAGACCGGCAACTCGTATCCCGAAGATACAAGTAAGCGCCCGGTCCTCTTGAGTCGAAGTGCAGTGTGGTGAGGTTTTGCCTCACAAAAACAGAAGGAGTGGTAAATTGGGGAAAAAGCCGAAACGGATTCGGCCAGTACAATGCTGAGTATTATTGAGGCCCTGAAGACGGACAGCACTTGGTTTACAGCTGACCAACGAAAAAAGACTCCAATTCATTCCGTTGGTCAACAACCAACCAGCGATTTCAATAGCAGTTGATTCTTTCCCTCAATACTATTATGTAAACCCGAGACTAGTGAAAGAAAATAAGTGGCTTGTTCTCCTCCTCTCTTTCTTCATTCAATATATGTCTAGCCCGCTAACGACGCCCCTTCTTATCTACGCTATTTACCCTTTCCCCAGCTTTGAGTGAAGTTCCGTTATTGGATCTTGTCTCCTAGTGGTACCATCTCTGCTGACTCTTTCTTCTTTCCATCTACTAAGTTAGCGAGAGAGAGCAGACGGTTCTCGGCATCATGATGCAAGAATGACATCTGAGATCGCTCATTCCATTGCTTATCAGGCATGATCTGATAGGAATGATTCTATTTACTAGAAAGAGACAAGACCCGCGTCGAAGATGGAATTTTGTGTAGACTGCTGCTTTTTGAAAGTGAAATAGAGACTTTCATTGATACTTGAACTATTGACCTGGCTAGCGCTAACGCTTTGCAGGGTCATTGGAGAAGGGTCTGCTAATCATGGCACGAATTCTGTGTTTAGGTAAGTAGAATACCGAAGCAGTTATGCCGACAACGGCCGAAATAGCGGAGGCGATTGCCTACACTATCTATAGGATAAGCAGCTAGATCGATTCCTAAAAATCGAGTCATTCGAGGTCCAAGTCAAGATCCAAGTACAAAGGCTAGAAATTCACTTCTTATATGATATTCAATTCTTTTCTCTATTTTTTATATTCTACTAGCTGGCTGAGACTAGCTAGATTGTCCTTATCTTTCTTCTCTTTTGATTAATCTTGTCCATGTAAATCTCCCATCCCCGCCTCTTTTCTTCTTTCTTTTTTATGTATTCATCGTAGGTGGCTAATTCACTTCCTTCCAAAACTTCTCTTCTATTTCCTGGCCAAGAATCTCTAGAAAGAGCAAAGCTAAGCTCAAATCGAATTCTATAAGGGCATTTTAGCTGCCTTTAACACGTGTTGAACACGGGCGCTGCCAGACATTAACCTACCTCTTTGAGTTCTCTTTGCTTACTTCATCTTAACTGAATGCATCGTGGGGCTGCGGTTCCATGGCGGAGCCTGCCTACATGCCTGGCGGGGGCCGGGATCAAGCCTATGTTATGCAGTTCTGTCCAAGATAGAGTGGGAATGCAGGCGGCTATATACAGTATAAATCAACGAGTACTAGCGCGCTTCGGGCCTACGGATCCTCCAGGTCTTTGATCTGCTTAAAAGGCTCTTTCTCGTCAGAAGAGGGCACGCTTTTTTTAGGATGAGCAAGTACCGCTGAAGGGCCGACCTTCATTCACTAGATGTAAAGAACCCTTCCTAGTGGGGGAACCCACTAACCCACTTTCCCCTCCCCCCCGCAATGCGGGGGCCTCGCTGTCGCTTTTGGCTCGAGCTGCTTTTGCTTTAGGGGAACAGATAGCTTGCTGCCCAAGTCTATCCACTAAAAACATGAAGAACAGCGGGAACTAGATATTTTTATATTTTTTAACCCTAAAGGGAAAAAGGGAAAGGGGGTTGGACTTGGGTAGGCTGAAAAAAGACATACAGCCTTTTGGCAAGAACGGCGCTCTGCAGAATATATGACTCATGCTCTTTTAGGTTCTTTAAATTCCGTGGGTGGTGTAGCTACCGAGATCAATGCAGTCAATTATGTCTCTCCTAGAAGTTGGTTAGCTACTTCTCATTTTGTTCTAGGGTTCTTCTTGTTCGTAGGTCATTTGTGGCACGCGGGAAGGGCTCGTGCAGCTGCATCGGGGTTTGAAAAAGGAATTGATCGTGATTTTGCTCGAAGCCTAATTCTCTTTGGTGGTGAAATAGAACAATGTTCTGATAGGTACAAGCTTCAAGATAAATTGAGGATTCCCGCCGCTTTCTTTTCTTTGCTGATTCCTATCAATTAAATTTGCCATGTTGCACTAAGTTACTTACGGATGTATGCATGCGGTCCGGGAACACTTTGGGGTGAACACCCATCCGAACAAGTAGGGTCAATAGTTCAGCATTTAGGCCGTAACATTTAGCAACAAAAAATCTTTCACCCAAGAAGTGCTCTCCGAACCAAGCTAGATAGTCTCCTATCACTAGGCTCACCAACCAACCTGGACTTTACATTCTTATTATTCCTACCGGATAGGATATCAAAACCATAAGGCTTGTTTCCAGCCATGAGTTCCCCTATGGCATAAGCGCTCTTGGGCGGGCTGGGCCATTCCATCAAATCTGTGAGAAGGGGCCAAATCTCGTATTTGATGGTCGGCGTGGCGATAGGCTTCGCTTCTACGACTGCCTTCCCGGCCGTTGCAAACACTGAGCGAGAACGGCAAGGGGTGCACAGTTGCGCGGGGATGCGATTCGCCAAGCTGGGGCAAACAAAGCCGTCCGGCCCTACCGGATTAGGAAAGCGAAGGCCTTTACTTCGAAAGGAGGCCGGGGAAAGAAAGAGCTACGCTATTGGCCGACCTTTTTTTTGATTTTTTTTGAAGCGGGCCAAATAGAAAATGAAATGCAGAAATAGGGGAAGGGTTCGAAACCTTTTTTGGGTTTAAGTAAGGGCCGCTCGCCCTACCGAAGTACCAAATGCCTTACACCTCCCTATTACACGACCTCAAAAAAGGCTTTCAAGTAGCGCCCTTAGAATCTAAGCCTTTTTGAAGGGCCAGTAGTTGTACTGCGGGTAGGGCTTTCGTTCTTATCGCTCCGGGTTCCGATCTATATGACCTCCGGGCGGCACAAAGTACACCTCTTCCGTAGAAGTAGGTAGTAACCTTTAAGAGTCTGTTCAAGGGGGGAGCCCTCTTATCTATCAATGGAAAGATCTCCATGTGTGGCGTGATAAGGAATCCTAGAAAAGATCGATGGAGACTCCCTCCGCGGTCCCACGAAGATCTCTACGTACTTGTCCTGGACTGGAAAGTGAGATCTTCCGGTCTGCGTGCGCGGGAGCAGCTCAAACAAAGAAGAGTCTGGTCCGGTCTGAATTCAGGCACGCCCCGCCCGTCTGTTGCTAGGTCCGGGAATGGCGCCAGGCGAGGGCGCCGCTATGCCCCGCTGCTCCGCCGCGGCCGGCATAGATCTCATGAGACCTGCCCACTATTACTACGAAAAAGGCCCCGCCCCCTTTCCTTCGCTACTAGGAGAGTAAGCTACTTCTATTAGCGCCGGACCTTGAGTCGAATTGATCGTGTCATGTGCAACGTCCATCAATGGTGGTTCATTAATGTCCATTGATTTAGACTCCTTCCCCCTTCTCAACTACGAAAAAGATCGAGAGGGGCCCGAAAGCCCCCAAACCAAAAACGGAAACGGAAGCCTTTTGATTCACTCCCCATTCTATCTGAAAGAAATAAAGCTCGCCCTCGAGCCCTGGGCCGGTCGGCCGGGTCTTTCCCTGTTGCTCTGTTCCCGCCACGAGAAAGACGCACGGAAGAGGTATGCCCGGCGCGCGGAGGATCCGTTGAGGGTTTGTCTCGGTAAGGAACTGTACGATCTTTTCCCCTATTGTATTGAAAAAAAGAGGTCAGTGCTACGGCCCCCTATTGTTGGATCCAATATTGACCGGGGGCGCGCCCCGACTTCCATAGGTCCTTGGTTTTACCTCCCGTAGTGGTCCTTGCTTTTAAGAAAGAGGAGCGGGGCCAATTTCTCGTACTTGCTCAGTGTGTCCCCTTTCGTCGAGTGCCCCGCCCGGTTCACTGGGCTGTTGGCCTACCAAGCACTTGCCCGCTGCTCCTGCCGCCCGTTTGGCGGGCGGAGCGCTCGTTATCCTTAGTTTTCTCTCTGCCGGGGCCCCTCCCATTGCTCTAGCCATAAGCTATGGCAGCTCCAGCTCGCAACCACAGGGGCCCGCCCCGCGCGGCCAGAGTGGGCTCAGCGGTCGGCCTCCATTCGAATTCTGTTAGGGGGTCTTTCGCTTTTGCCAGATCTAGAGAGATACTACAAGTCCTCCGTCCCAGATTCAACCGCCGCGGCCATCTGGTTCACCGGTACTACCAAAAAGTCTCATGCTTGCGTTACTGTTACTGATGGTTTTATTATCTTGTGGACCACGAAGACCCCAGTCGTGCTTCTGGTTTCCATTCCCATCATCAATATGATTGATGATCAATCTCCTCGTGCTCTGCCATAAGAACTTGGAGTCCGTATCATGGTGAAGATAAGGTAACGCTGTGATTCTTGCTCAAAAAAAGACCGAACGCGTTCGAGTTATTGGCTCGTCCGACCCGCGGCAGCATTCATGAGTCGCTCGTTCAACTGTCCCTCGGAGACACGGTCGAGAAGTACCATGCATGGTTGCCCCCCGTCCTTTCTTTCTCTCGGTCTCACCCAGCAAGATACGGCCCCGCCAAAAACGCGAGCGCCCCTGCGCGAGCCTTATTTTATTAGTTTAGTAAAGTAAAGCTTTGGCTCCCTAAAGACTCAAGAAATGAATAAAAAGGGGGACTTCTGCAACGGGCTATGCCATCCAAACCAACTGAGGGAAGTCGCATCCGTCCCATCGCAAGCACCTACAATGTCATGATCGCATTGGTTTACCCTTTTTTCTTTGGTAGTTTAACGGACGGTCGCCCCTCCAACAAGAAAAGGTATAAATATGGAAACTTCTCTGCCATTTGGATCGGAGAATTTATGGAGGAAATCGGGTTTTAAATTCCCAGAAACCACACGATTATATAGCCAAAGGGAATACGCCGCACCTAAAATCATCCCAAGCGCTGCTAATGTGGCTACTAAGCTATTTCTTTGGAAAGCTCCTACTAAGATGAGAAATTCCCCGATAAAGCTGCTAGTACCAGGTGAACTCATATTGGCCAAAGTGGAAGAGAAGAAAATGGTAGGGAGATTCGGCATGGTGCTCACTGAACCCCCGTAATATCTAACAAGTCGAGTCTTATGTCGGTCATATAGAACACCAACACATAGAAAAAGGGCTGAGGGAACCAGTCCATGACTTGACATCGGTGGAATGCTACCTCCAATTCCCTGTATGTTCGATAGAGCCAAAGATCCCCCCCCGGAGTACGCCGATTACCCCCCGAACCGTACAAGATAGTTACCACCTATCATACGGCTTTCTAACTTCACTTCCTTTTCTGGTCGTTCCGCTCTGTCGATCGATGGTAGTATAAGAGATCTGTAACCCCCCGCAATTTGTTATATAAAGGTTCCTGCTTCCTACCCATAGTTAGCGGGTATCCCCCCCGGTCATACTTTAGTATCACATCGTAGACCCCCACCCCGACTCTATCTTTCTTATCAGTGAACCGGAACATAGTGCATAGGTACTCTTCGACGCAGCGGGGACGAGACGACGTGACATACTACGATGACGTACAAAAGTGCTGCCCTTCGGCTCGGTAATATGGAACCTCTCAACAACTCCCGTTCCTTTATGGGGTTCTATCGGGATAGGTAGGCCCAAGCCTTTCCCCTCCATAAGACCCTCTTTCTCTTGCCCCTTCGAGAAAGAGAAAGAAGAGAAGAAAGGATTCACTTGTTTCTTTCATGTGAACGGCCCTATCTTGTATCGAAAGGTTTTTCGTGCTATACACCACGTTGAGAAAGACCAACCTCCTATGTACCGTACTCTTTTTGTACCTCGAAAGGGAGGTCCTCCTTATGATGCTACGGGCGGCTGTCCGAAGCGCGTGCAAGGGGCAAACTCGGACTCGGATAAGATTGTGCGTGCCAGGCCGCCCTTCGGGTGTCATATTTTGGCCGAGTTTATCGTACCTACGGCCCCATGTTAGGCGGCCAGAATCTTTTTTTACGTTTTACCGCGGTTACGCCAGAAATAAAAGGTTTCACACGAGCTCCCGTTCTGCGGCGTGGTGGCAAGACCTAGGGGATTGGCTACGGGTGTAGATAGGCTTCAATCTGCAGGGGTCATGCAAATACATAGGCCCCTTCCCTTCTCTTTTGGATGAATGGGGTGGTTTAGAAGGCGCTTTCCGATCTACGGTCCCTCGGAGCGAAGGGTTAGGCAGGTAGTATGGGCCCTCTGACTTCCAGCTATGTGCTGTGCGGCTCCCGCGAAGCGAAAGAAGGGAAGCTCGAAGAGCTTACGGGTGAGCTTACGCTTACTCTCAGCCTCTTTGATTGGTAGGCGGGCGGGCTAGGCCCCCTACTTAAGATTCCATTCAGAAGGCTAATTTTATGTTGTCGTGACGCTTTGGTTAGGCCGACTACTATAGTAGGCTACTTCTGGCTTCTATAGTGGCCCTTCTACTTTGATGTAGTTTTAGTTTTTATTGGTACTGAATGAACACATATCAAACAAAGGCGAGCAGTATAAGCCCTTCTCCGGCCTGGAAAAAGCAGTGAACTCTAGAAGCTAGGGCTTTGTTCACCTTTGGACACGAACACTATTCCGTTCTCCCCGCCTTAGAGATTGAACGTCGACTTATCTTATTGCCGTTCAATCTAAGACAGCGCTGATAGCTTGTAATGAGCAGCCCCCCCTTATGAAACCAACCGAAAGCAGCCTTTGGTACTGTACTTAAGTAGTTAGTTAAGGTTTGGAATCCTTGCAACTATGATAGAAAGCCGTTTGCTTGTTGCCAAACCCTTCGCCCTTTTTTCTCAAAGTAGGCCGCGACTGTTGTATTTTAGTCGGTCGGGGGAAGCTACCGCTTCTACGACAGCTCCGCTTCCTCGTCTTGCTTCTGGCAAAGCTTCTACTTTGCTTGCTTCTCTCGCGCTTGCTTGCGCGAAGTTAGAGTCCTTTTCGCTAGGTCCAAAAGCTTCCGTCAAAGCAAAAGATCTGATCCAACAGAAACCCCGCATCGCATATTGAGCGCAGCTTATATGCAGCTACGGCTAGGCGATCATATCACGCCATAAAAAACTTTTATATTTATAGGGGGATCCCCTAGATATATAGAGAGAATCGATGTTCATGGATAGACAGACATTCCATTGATTCTTAGTTTTTGGGCTGAAAAAGCTCGTCGATCCAAATGAATCATTCTTCTGGTCTCTCTTCGCTCCCCGCCCCGAAAAAGTTCACAGCGCCCATTCGCTTCGCACGCGGGAAGGCAACGAAGTTCAGTTCATGAGACCGCGGCGGAGTGGAGCAGCCGCGACACGAAGTTCCTTACCTTAGCTGGATCTCGCTGGTGCCACCTAAACGGTAGGTCGGCGGCGTATGTGTGACGTTTGGAGTTGTCGTTCGTGCACCTGCCCCCAATGGAAGAATTGGTGATCCGTTCCCCTGCAGATCATGGCCGTACCACTCGGTCCCCGATGGCCGGCGGGGGATTCGGTAGAGCAGCTCACGTTCGTTTGCGCTGCGCGTTCCCGCTGGACTGGACACATGTTAGCTGTAGGAAGTACGGTTCCGAAAGTTACTTCGGTTCGCCAGTTCAGGCTCAACTCTTCGCTTTACGTTAGCGGACCTACAGGTCAGGCCGGGGCTCTGCGCTCTTTCTTTCTGTGCGGGACGATGCCGGGGAGAGAAGGGAATGCGTCGAGGCGGCGAACAAGACAACTCCATTTTTGCTTTTGAGATGAGCCCAGTGCATTGGACCGGTGGATAAGAGAACTGAGCTGGCCCCAAGCTTGGGCGCTCTACGTAGGATGTAGACTCCATCAGATACATATTGATTTCTTTCTGATGGGATGGATCAAGAATAGAAAGTTGTCTCATCAATAGATATAAATAGGGTATTTCCCCTTATTCTTGATAGATTTCCTCTCTATATCTTTCGATCTATCAAAAAAGATCAGGATATCTATCAATCCATTTTAAAATAGCGCGTTCGTCTCGCTTTTCGTTCATTTCCGCCACGCCAACATAGCCGCCTTAATAAGAAGCAGGCGAAGCAGCTAGAAGCGCTCGCTGCACGCCCTTTAATTATCATTCACGAATGAATTGGGAAAGCCAACAGAAAGATTCGATTCTTACTTCGTAGAGCCGGTGCTGCTGTTGCCTGCGCGTAGGGCCGTCCCCCACCCCCGTCCCGGGGCGCTAAGGAGCTTTTGTTTTTGGAACAGACGGCAGTGTTTTGCTGACGCCTCGAATCAAGCTTTTGCTTTTGTTGCGACATGCTATGTTTTCTCCCCCATTGCTAGTAGGTTGATGGGTCGCACGTCCGGCACACATGTTTTGGCCTTGTGTGTCCATAACTCAAAATAGGTGACCTAACGGCCGCCGCCCGACTAAACATACCAATAGTCACCAGATTCATATGAGCTACTGGGGAGTAAGCAATGATCTTCTTAAGATCGATCTGTCTTAAAGTGGTCGAGGAAGTATATATTATAGCAATCGCGCTTGAAGTATAAATGAAAGGAGTGGAACAAAGTGTTGCTTCGGGAAACATGGGTATTGAAAATCTTAAAAACCCGTAGGTTCCCAATTTTAAAAGAATTCCTGCCAAGATGACGGATCCTGCCGTAGGCGCCTCCACATGAGCTTCGGGTGACCAAATATGAACTGGTACCATAGGCACTTTGACGGCGAAAGAGGCGAAAGAAGCAATCCATAGAAAGATTTGGCGCCGCTCACTAAATTCTGTGGTTAATGATATTTGTAAATCGGTGGTTCCTGTTTGGAGAAGAATCAACAGAATAGCTAATAGCATAAAAACAGATCCAAGTAAAGTATAAAGGAAAAACTGATATGCTGCCTTGATCTTTCTTTGTCTCGAACCCCATACCCCTATAATAATGGTAGAGTAAGGGGCGGCCCCAAAGCGGAATTGACCGGTGGTGGTTGGTCGAAGCTCCAGTAGGTAGCCACTCCCTTCTCAGGGAACCGTACGTGAGACTTTCGCATCATACGGCTCCGTCCCGAGCTTCCGTCGTCGGCCTTGTCATTAGACCACTATCTATGCATGTATTTTAAGCCTGGATTCTCGAATCCTTTGCTTTGCGTTGCTTCTTGGGTGGTGGCGAACAATGCTGCTTGCGTTGCGGGAGATGCCCGCCCGTAGGGCCCGGCTTGCTTCCCGCCCGAAAGAACCGCTCACTAGCTAGCCGGACTAGTGGGGGCCCTATCTGGAGACATACTGAAAACCATTCGAACCGAACGCAACACCCGTCTTCCAAATAAAAAAGAAAAGAAAGATGGAGTGCGGCCTGTAGAGCACATGTAACGCACAGTCGGGTTGCTCAAGCAGCGGATCTCTCTCTCTATCTATATCTATATCTATAGATAGAGAGAGTGGTTTGAAAGTAATAGCCTTATGTTATGGCCGCCCCCGACTTACGGCCTTTACGCTACTACTACTGTGATGTGAGCGGTTCAAATGGGTTTGATCTTTCCCAATCATTCTGGCCGAAACTTGTACGCAGCACTTGTACGGAGGTGCATGCATAAAGGTTTGGAAGTCTTTGATTATCTGAATCTTAAGGACAGGACCCTACCCTATTCTCGAACCCTCTGCCGAGCTCTACCCTGCCCGCATTTCCTTTAGAAGGGGCCAAAGAAATGCCTCCACCTGCTGCCAACAGTCTTTCTTCGGAATTCGACTGAACGGGTCGATCCTCCCCCCCTTTGTTTTACAACTTCTCCTAAGGTCCCCCCTCGCCAAGAGCTCCCCGGCGACGACAGAGGAAGAGGAAGCAACCCGCCTGCTGTGGCGGGGCGGCTTTTTTCTTTCACAATAAGACCTGGACGATTATCCCTACCCTCGGTAGCTTACGAGTTTACGTCCATCCCTGGTCGGGTACAGTTTCCTTTCTATTTATCCCTTGTAGCCGTTACCCGAATTCGCGCAAGTGTGTCCACACCCCCCAAACTGACTTAACGAGGAATCCATTCTCGCGAACAAACACAACCCCTACACACACCTAGGAGCGCCCCTTCCTGCATATCCATACAAGACCCGAGTAGGCGGGTCGAGGTCCTACGGGGTACCCACTACTCGGAGTACCCTCCCAAAAGGAAAAAGATGTGTCTGTCAGGTTCGGTTCGTCTTAGTTGGGTTGGGCGGGTTCGACCAGAAATGCTATGCTTACACACAAGACTACCCCTCTTCCCGAAAGCTTCGCGGGGACGACTTTACGACGACGGACGACCGCCCGTAGGGGGTTTACTGCACAAGGCCCCTGCAGAGGAAAAGCTTTATCCCAGCGAATAGAAGATGCTCAGCTCCGCACAAC